TTCTTGCGTTAAATGATTAGCTACAAAAGGATTTTTTTTTAGTGAACGTGTCACAGCTGATTACTCCTTTTTTTTTTACATTTTAAAGATTGGCATTCTATGTCCAATATCTCGATCTAAGTATGGAGGTCAGAATAAATACAATAATGATGAATGGAAAAAAGAGAAAATCCTTTAGCTAGATAAGGGGCGGATGTAGCCAAGTGGAT